CTCAGCGGCTTGATCGGACCAAGCCTCCGCAATTTCAGAATCACCTTGTAGAATGGCCTGTTCCCCCCGGTTGGAATAGGTGGGTCAATTCCTTCCCTTAGAACCGTACTTGAGAGTTTCCTACCTCATACGGCTCAGCAATCGATTCTTTTTGTGGTCTCATCTTAATTTACCCTATGCTAACAGAATTAGATTTCTGATAAATCTATCTCATTTTTCTTGGGTTAACTAGAAGAAGTTAATTACATAAGAAGTTTCAAATTCTAATTTTTTTGATCAATAATTAGTTTTAGCTTTTCTCCCACCTTCAGAAAAATGAAGTATAGATATCCCCTATATCGTTATAATTTTCTGAAAGGTAACTATCTCGGTTTCATATATGAAATTTATATAGAATCTTTGAAAAAGACTTTCTTCCATAAGAAAAAAGAACTTACTATCTTTGGGATCTGATGCTACACCGCTGCTCAATACTTTAGTGGATCGACTCTATTACATAAGTTGATTCCTAACTTTTTATCCCATATCATGACAAAAGTAAGCAGTTCTTAACTGTATCGACCCAAAAGCTCGCTAATTGATCTTTACGGTGCTTTCTTTATCAATTCGATCCTTTATCCATAGAGTCTAGTATGTAGGCCGTACCTATTTCTTCCTATTTTTTTTGTTATCATGAAGTTTCTTTCCTTGCTACAGCTGATAAAAATCGTTGCTTTGGACGATGCATATGTAGAAAGCCTATTTTTTCTAGTATTGACTAGCCAATTTGGTCTTTTTTTTCCTTCTTTCTATAGTGGAGATAGTCGCACGTAATGACAGATCACAGCCATATTATTAAAAGCTTGTGGTAAGAATGGGTTTCGTTCTAGTGCCCGGAAATAATATTCCAAAGCCTTTGTATGCTCTCCGTTGCTTGTGTGTATAAGGCCTATGTTATAGAGTATATAACTTCGATCATAGGGATCAATTTCTGGTCGCGTAGCTTCATAATAATTCTGTAAAGCTTCCGCATAATTTCCTTCGGATTGAGCCGACATCCGTTACGGTCGTTCATTTTATTCAAAAAATCTCCGTTCCAGAACCGTACGTGAGATTTGCATCTCATACGGCTCCTCCCTTCCGTGCATAGTACTAAGGGGAATAAGCTATGGAATCCTAATTTCCCTATTCTTATTATGAACTGACAGGAGCTGGTATTTTTACAAGAAATCTCTAGCCAGCCTTCCCGCAAGAGGTTTTTTTTTCTTAACACCAATCGTATTCGTGCTAGATAGAAATGATAACTCCAACGATTTCTTTGTCCTCAACGCCTACTATTTCCAGGAATTAGTTACTTCAACGATCTTTGATGGTTATACGGGTATCCAAAGTACAAACGAGATGGATGTTTGTTGTCCCAACCATTCTTGTTAGTCCCGATACCGCTAAGGAAAAGGGTAATTTATAACAAAGTTTTCGTGTTGTTGATTCCTAGTGTAGTGCTTTTTCCCCTATGCCGCCTATTGGTATTAGTGGAGTAGGATTGACCCGCAATACAGAACCTATAGATGTAACCTTTCGTTCAATACTCAAATTGACAATTAAAGTATCTGAGGCTGGATCAATCGAGGATACACGACAGAAGGAGTTGTTCTATCTCCAAACTTTACCTTCACTAAACGTAGCTTTATTTCAATAATTTGGTTCTTTCTATTCCGAACCGCGTCTTTTTCTCGTAAGACGGAGGTGAGGGCTAAAAAAAAAACAAGAAAAAAGAATCAAATCACACCATCTCTGTAATAGGTAAATGCCTTTTTTTCTCCTGAAGTTGTCGGAATTATTCGTAATAAAATATTGGCTATAATTGAAGAGGTCTTATCAATAAAATTTCCATTTATCCGAGATCTAGGCATAATTCGCAATCCATTCTATAATTCTTCTCATTACTCCTTCGGGGAAAATGCTCCCACAAACAAGGGAATTGTACAGTACAAAATAACATAAAAACAGAAAAATTCTAAAAAAAAGATGTGTACCTTCCGCTCAAATTGTACCCCTTTACCTTTATCAGACAAAGAGAGATAAGAGACTTTTGAATCAGATTGAATTTCATATAAATTTCGTACAAATGAGCGGAGCTATTACTTCATTTCATCTAAGTTGAATAACTAAGAACTTTATTTTACTATAGATTCTTATAACTTAAACTTGAGAAATTTGGATTTGGTTATGATCCAAGAGGGAAAAGGGATGGACATTATACAATTGAAATGAAATAGAAAAATCCATGGTACGGTTCATGAATTTGTAATAGATCTATGGGGTAGATGATAAGAGAAGTTGTTGTTGATAAATATCAAATTTGAAAGGAATTTTTTATTTCTATGAAGCCGTTGATTGGTCGTGCCTGTACTGCAATAAAATAATATGAATAACTCGCTATTCACTCGGTTTCTGGTCAATAATAAGATTATGTAGGAGAGATGGCCGAGTGGTTCAAGGCGTAGCATTGGAACTGCTA